GGAGTAATTAATTGTGACACGTTCACTGAAAAAAAATCCTTTTGTAGCAAATCATTTATTAAGAAAAATAAATAAACTTAACACAAAAGCAGAAAAGGAAATAATAATAACTTGGTCTCGAGCGTCTACCATTATACCTACAATGATCGGGCATACTATTGCTATCCATAATGGAAGGGAGCATTTGCCTATTTATATAACAGATCGTATGGTAGGACATAAATTGGGAGAATTTTCACCGACTCTAAATTTCCGGGGGCATGCGAAAGGTGATAATAGATCTCGGCGTTAATAAGTTAATAATTTATTAATTCTAATTAATAAAAATAAAAAAAGTGAATATAGATGCTTATCGTTTATTAATGAGAGGTGAACCTTATAATTATGGAGAAAAAGAACAGAAAGCCGAACCAATATACAGAAGTAGCCGCTTCAGGCCAACATATATGTATTTCTGCTCACAAAGCGAGAAGAGTAATTGATCAAATTCGTGGGCGTTCCTATGAAGAAACACTTATGATACTAGAACTCATGCCTTATCGAGCATGTTATGACATTTTAAAATTGGTTTATTCTGCAGCAGCAAACGCTAATCACAATAAAGGTTTGAATGAAACAAGTTTAATCGTTAGTAAAGCTGAAGTCAACGAGGGCACCACTGTGAAAAAATTAAAACCCCGAGCTCGAGGGCGGGGTTATCCGATAAGAAGATCCACCTGTCATATAACTATTGTGTTGAAAGATATATCTGTAGATGAACAACTAGAAAAAGATAAAAGGACAAAAGAGCGGAGGAATATTTAAAGAAAGAATATTCTATATTAGAAAAACTACAAATACGCTATATTATGTTATGCTTAAAAAAAACCGAACGGATAAAAAAAAAAAAAAAATACACCGATATGACGTTTCACGATATATATAGTAGTGGGGGACTATGGGACAAAAAATAAATCCACTTGGTTTCAGACTTGGTGCAACCCAAAGTCATCATTCTCTTTGGTTTGCACAACCAAAAAATTATTCCGAGGATCTACAAGAAGATCAAAAAATACGAGATTGTATCAAAAATTATGTACAAAAAAATCTGAAAATATCCTCTAATGTCGAGGGAATTGCACGTATAGAGATTCAAAAAAGAATCGATTTGATTCAAGTCATAATCTATATGGGATTCCCCAAGTTATTAATAGAAGACAGGACTCGCAAAATCGAAGAATTACAGTTCAATGTACAAAAAGAACTCAATTGTGTAAACCGAAAACTCAACATTGCTATTACAAGAATTGTAAACCCTTATGGGCACCCCAATATTCTTGCGGAATTTATAGCCGGACAATTAAAAAATAGAGTTTCATTTCGCAAAGCAATGAAAAAGGCTATTGAATTAACTGAGCAGGCAGGTACAAAAGGAATTCAAGTACAAATTGCAGGGCGTATCGACGGAAAAGAAATTGCACGTGTCGAATGGATCAGAGAAGGCAGGGTTCCTCTACAAACCATTCGAGCCAAAATAGATTATTGTTCCTACGCAGTTCGAACTATCTATGGGGTATTAGGTATCAAAATTTGGATATTTGTAGACGAAGAATAATAAGCATTTACTTGACTTGTATTTAGTTCTATTTCTATTTAGTGATAAAAAAAATGAACAATTCTATAAGGTTGAATAAAAATTCGATTAATCATTTGATATAATTGCTATGCTTAGTGTGTGACTCGTTGGTTTTTTTAGGATTAGGATTCAAAAAAAATGGAAAAACCCGTAGTACGAACTAATAACTATAGAACTAATAACCAACTCATCGCTTCGCATTATCTGGATATAAAGAAAGAGCCAGTCAAAATATGATATATATGATATATAAGTCATATCATTGTAGCAACTGAAATCTTTTTTGCATAAACAAAAAAGAAAAACCAATCTGATTATGAGTTGTAAAGCAAGAAAAGTATACAGATAAATGGAAAGGTGAGAGAAAGATAGAACAAGAATATCAACGATATATGATTCCAATATGTACGGTCTATGAGTTACCTCATAAAAAGGAATGTAATAAAGCATCAATACTGATTGATCCCTAATTAGACATTAGACAAATACGTGGATAGAACCACAAATCAAGAGCCCCGAGCCAATAAAGACTGAGAAGGTTGACTCAAAAAAAAATTTCATTAAGGGCTCCATTGTAGAATTCAGACCTAATCATTACTCGAGAGGTGGTGGGAACGACAGAACCTGTGAATGCATAAGATTCTATTGAAAACGAATCCTAATGATTCAGTGGGTAGGATGGCGGAACGAACCAGAATCATTTTTTTTTTTGAAAGGTCATGTCATAGACTAATCTTACAACTGAATGTTGAAAGAGTAAATATTCGCCCGCGAATTTTTTTTTTTTAGAAATTTGAGTAAATTCGATATGATAATAAAAAGCAAAATAAAGATTCATTATAACATTCATTATACCTAAATGACATTATCTATAAATAGAATATGCGGTTAATTATATATCAAAAGAAAAAAATTATTAAATGAAATTTCAAAGAATCCCCCAATTCAGTATATTATTCACCATGTATTTTATTTTTAATCGTTTAATTCGCGAGGAGCTGGATGAGAAGAAATTCTCATGTCCGGTTCTGTAGTAGAGATGGGTGGAATTGATAAACAACCATCAACTATAACCCCAAAAGAACCAGATTCCGTAAACAACATAGAGGAAGAATGAAAGGAATGTCTTATCGAGGTAATCGTATTTGCTTTGGTAGATATGCTCTTCAAGCACTTGAACCCGCTTGGATCACGTCTAGACAAATAGAAGCGGGGCGGCGAGCAATGACACGAAATGCACGCCGCGGTGGAAAAATCTGGGTACGTATATTTCCAGACAAACCAGTTACAGTAAGACCTACAGAAACACGTATGGGTTCGGGGAAAGGATCTCCCGAATATTGGGTAGCTGTTGTTAAACCCGGCAGAATACTTTATGAAATGAGCGGAGTGGCAGAAAATATAGCCAGAAGGGCTATTTCAATAGCGGCATCAAAAATGCCTATACGAACTCAATTCATTCTTTCGGTATAGGATAGGAATGTAGAACAAAAGGAAAGAATTTTTTTGATAAAAAACAATTGTAGGTTTCTTGTTTTGTTTTGAACAAACAATATTTCTTTTTTTTTTCACCCTTTACATTGAAAAAGACAAAACCAATAAAAAAAAGATATGATTCAACCTCAAACCCATTTGAACGTAGCGGATAACAGCGGGGCCCGAGAATTGATGTGTATTCGAATCATAGGAGCTAGTAATCGACGATATGCTCATATTGGTGACGTTATTGTTGCTGTAATCAAAGAAGCAGTACCAAATACACCTCTAGAAAGATCAGAAGTGATTCGAGCTGTAATTGTACGTACTTGTAAAGAACTCAAACGCGACAACGGTATGATAATACGATATGATGACAATGCTGCAGTTGTTATTGATCAAGAAGGAAATCCAAAGGGAACCCGAATTTTTGGCGCGATCCCCCGGGAATTAAGACAGTTAAATTTCACTAAAATAGTTTCATTAGCACCTGAAGTATTATAAGGGAATACCGTGATATAGTTTATAGTATTTGAATGAAATGGATTAATTTAAATTAAATTAGTAGATTGTTTGTATATCACGCATATACCTTTTTAAATTCATAAATATTTATGAATTCAGAAAAAAAAGAAATAGAGCATGTTGATTATATCCAAATTCGGGGGCAACAATAATCTTAGTTTATCATGAGTAAAGACACTATTGCTGACATAATAACCTCTATACGAAATGCTGACATGAATGAAAAAAGAACAGTTCGAATACCATCTACTAACATGACTGAAAATATTGTTAAAATCCTTTTACGAGAAGGTTTTATTGAAAACGTGAGAAAACATCAGGAAAGCAATAAATATTTTTTGGTTTTAACCCTACGACATAGGAGAAATAGGAAAGGATCATATAGAACTGTTTTAAATTTAAAACGGATCAGCCGGCCCGGCCTACGAATTTATTCTAACTATCAAGGAATTCCGAGAATTTTAGGCGGAATGGGGATTGTAATTCTTTCTACTTCTCGAGGGATAATGACAGACCGAGAGGCTCGAATAGAAGGAATCGGCGGGGAAATTTTGTGTTATATATGGTAATCTTTCTGATAGCCGAATTATATGCGGAACTTTCATATTTGTGAAAAAAAAAAGAGTAAAGGGTAGGTTTCTAATATTATGCCTCTTTGATTAGTTGATGCTTCAAAGCCGTTTTACCTGGAATGAAAGAACAAAAACGGATTCGCGAGGGTTTAATTACTGAACTACGTCCCAACGGTATGTATGTTTCGAGTTCGTTTAGATAACGAAAATCCGATTCTGGGTTTTGCTTCGGGAAAGGTTCAACGTAATTTTATACGTATACTACCAGTAAATAGAATAAAAATTGTGGTAAGTTCTTATGATTCAACTAAAGGGCATATAATTTGTATATTCAAAAGTAAAGACTCAAATAATTAGGTGATTTTTTGATTTCAACATTCTTTCGTAGGGATACAATTCGAAGTTAAAAATTTTAAGAAACTTATTTTCTTCCAATCAATTAAGTAGATTCCGAATTAAGAAAAGGAGTGACAAATATGAAAATAAGGGCTTCCGTTCGTAAAATTTGTGAAAAATGTCGATTGATCCGTAGGCGGGGACGAATTATAGTAATTTGTTCCAACCCGAGACATAAACAAAGACAAGGATAATCTTTTTAAACCAAAAAGGACTCCCAAAATCGAAAGGACCTGATGTACAGATGTACAAAAAATCAGTAAAAAAAATCAGTAAAAAAAACCAGGATCTGTTTTGACATGAAATGGATATATCCATATATCTCTGACTTATATTTATGAGATGATAAAATATGGCAAAACCTATACCAAAAATTGGTTCACGTAGAAATAGACGTATTGGTTCACGTAAGAATG